CAATATATATCTATGTCTGCTCACAAAGCACGAAGAGTAATTGATCAGATTCGTGGACGTTCCTACGCGGAAACACTTATGATACTAGAACTCATGCCGTATCGAGCATGTTATCCAATTTTAAAATTAATTTATTCTGCAGCAGCAAATGGGAATCACAATATGCACGTCAACGAAGCAAATTTAATCATTAGTCAAGTTCAAGTTACCGAAGGAAATAGTGTGAAAAAGTTAAAACCTCGAGCTAGAGGGCGGGGTTATCCGATAAAAAGACTTACGTGCCATATAACTATAGTACTTAAAGATTTAGACGCAGAGAAACAATATTTCAATTCTTTAATATAAATATATTCACAAAAGATAAAATACAACATATTATGTTTAAAAAAAGCTGTATGAAAAAGAAGTACTGTACTAAAAAGTCGTCATATGTATAGTAATACTAATGGGGGATTATGGGACAAAAAATAAATCCACTTGGTTTCAGACTTGGTGCAACCCAAAGTCATCATTCTCTTTGGTTTGGACAACCAAAAAATTATTCCGAAGATTTACAAGAAGATCACAAAATACGAAATTGTATCAAAAATTATGTCAAAAAATATATGAAAATTTCTTTGAGTGTCGAGGGAATTGCATGTATAGAGATTCACAAAAAAATCGACTTGATTCAAGTCATTATCTATATGGGATTCCCAAAGTTATTAATAGAACCTCGAAAAATCGCCGAATTACAGATGAATATACAAAAAGAACTTAATACTGTGAACCGGAAACTCAACTTTTCGATTTCAAGGATTTCAAATCCTTATGGAAACCCTACTATTCTTGCAGAATTTATAGCAGGACAATTAAAAAATAGAGTTTCATTTCGCAAAGCAATGAAAAAAGCTATTGAATTAACTGAACAGGCAGGTACAAAAGGAATTCAAATACAAATTGCAGGACGTATCGATGGAAAAGAAATTGCACGTGTTGAATGGATCCGGGAAGGTAGAGTACCTCTACAAACCATTCGAGCTAAAATGGATTACTGTTCCTATACAGTTCGAACTATCTATGGAGCATTAGGTATAAAAATTTGGATATTTGTAGACGAGTAATCAAATAAAAAGCCCTTATTTATTTGTATTTGATTTATCTTTAGGTCAATCAAGTATATCGACGAAAAAAGAAAAAATTTTTTCATTCTTAAAAACAAAAAAAGAATTCTATAAGGTTAAATAAAAATTACATTAATCAGTTGATTCAATATAATTGCTATGCTTAGTGTGTGACTCGTTGGTTTTTTTAGGGTTAGAGTAAAAAAAAAAGACCAGCCCATAGTCATCATATGAACTAATAACCACCTCATCCTTTTGCATTATCTGGATATAAGGAACCAGTCGCGATATGATCTAGTAGTCATATCATTGCAGCAACTGAAATTGCTTTTCTAAAAAAAAAAAAAGGCAAAACCTATTTGATTATGAGTTATGAAACAATAAAAGGAAAGTATTCAGAGAAATGAAAGGGTGAGAGAAAGAGAGAAAAAAAAATAAAAATGAATGATATAGAATTCACATATGTAAGGTCAAAAATTGATATTAGAAAGGGAAAAGTAATAAAGCATTAATACTGATTTATCTATAATTAAACAAAATTGTTTTCTTAATAAAAAAGAAAGAATAACAAAATCAAGAGACCCGAGTCAATAAAAACTGAGAGGATTGACTCAATCACAAATTTAATTAAGGGCTCTACATTGTAGAATTCAGACCTAACCATTAATCGCGAAGCGATGGGAACGACAGAACCTGTGATTGCAGAAGATTCGATTGAAAACGAATGCTAATGATTCATTGGGTAGGATGGCGAAACGAACTAGGAATGAATTCATTTATTCTGATTAAATGATTAAAGACATGGCATGAATTAATCCTAAAATAAAAACCATGCCATGAACTGATCCTATAAACTGAATAGTAACTAGAGTAAATATTCGCCCGCGGAAGTTTTTATTTTTAAGATTTCAAAATTGTAGTACATCCAATATGCTACTAAAATGCAAAACAAAATAAAGATTCGTTAACACCTTATAAGAAACCTAATTTTATATAAATCTAGATCGAATGCATTTTTAGTTAAATCTCAAAAAATATATACAAATTGATAATAAATTATCAAAAACTCTTATGATTTAATAGAGTATTTCCATATATTATTCATTAAATAGATGTATATTTTTTTAGAATCGTTTTGTTCGCGAGGAGCTGGATGAGATGAAACTTTCATGTCCAGCTCTGGAATAGAGATCGAAATAAAAAAAACCATCAACTATAACCCCAAAAGAACCCGATTTCGTAAACACCATAGAGGAAGAATGAAAGGAATATCTTCTCGAGGAAATATGATTTCCTTTGGTCGATATGCACTTCAAGCGCTTGAACCTGCTTGGATCACATCTAGGCAAATAGAAGCAGGGCGACGAGGAATGACAAGAAACGCACGCCGCGGCGGAAAACTCTGGGTACGTATATTTCCAGACAAACCAGTTACAGTAAGACCTACAGAAACACGTATGGGTTCAGGAAAGGGATCTCCTGAATATTGGGTGGCTGTCATTAAACCAGGTAGAATACTTTATGAAATGAGCGGAGTACCAGAAAATATAGCAAGAAAAGCTTTTTCAATCGCGGCATCAAAAATGCCTATACGAACGCAATTCATTATTTCAGGATAGGAGTATAAACCCAAAAGAAAGATTTTTTCGGATGAAAAAAAAACTTGTATATTTCTTTTGAATAACCAATATTTCCTTTTTTTTTACGTCGACTTTGCATTGAAACAATAAAAAAAATGATATGATTCAACCTCAAACCCATTTGAATGTAGCGGATAACAGCGGAGCCAGAAAATTGATGTGTATTCGAATTATAGGAGCTAGTAATCGACGGTATGCTCAAATAGGTGACGTTGTTGTTGCTGTAATCAAGGAAGCAATACCAAATACACCGCTAGAAAGATCCGAAGTGATTAGAGCCGTAATTGTACGTACTTGTAAAGAACTCAAACGTAAAACTGGTATCATAATACGATATGATGACAATGCTGCAGTTGTAATTGATCAAGAAGGAAATCCAAAAGGAACGCGAATCTTTGGAGCAATTGCCCGGGAATTAAGACAGTTAAATTTCACTAAAATAGTTTCATTAGCGCCTGAAGTATTATAAGATTAGGACATAATACAGTTTTTAGTATTTGTAATGGAATTGATTAATTAGTAGATTTAAGTTAATTTAATAGATTGTTTGTGTCTCACGTATATGCCTTTCAATCAGAATAATTCTTAAATGTTTAACAATTAAGAAAAAATTCAAAAGGAGCATGGTGATTATATAAAAATTCGGGAAAAATGAAATCTTAGTTTTTTATGAGTAAAGACACTATTGGTAACCTACTAACCTATATACGAAATGCTGGCATGAATAAAAAAAGAACATTTCGCATACCCTATACTAACATCAGTGAAAACATTGTTAAAATCCTTTTACGAGAAGGTTTTATTGAAAACATGAGGAAACATCAGGAAAACAACAAATATTTTTTAGTTTTAACCCTACGACATAGAAGAAATAGGAAGGTACCTGATAGAAAAGTTTTCAATTTAAAACGGATCAGTCGACCCGGTTTACGAATCTATTCTAACTATCAAGGAATCCCTCGAATTTTAGGCGGGATGGGGGTTGTAATTCTTTCTACTTCTCAAGGTATAATGGCAGACAGAGAAGCTCGACTAAAAGGAATCGGTGGAGAAATTTTGTGCTATATATGGTAATTTGTAATTTTTATCATATCCCAATTATAAAATTATATATGAAGTAAGGAGTTCTCATATTTGAGAAAGAAAAGTAAAGGGAAAGGGTAAGTTTCTACTATTACGCCTCCTACATTAATTACTACCCCAAAACAGGTTCTTGATTTCTGAATCACTTTCTATTTCTAAGAGGTATACTCTTGATTTGGTTAGATAATGAAAATGGGATTCTCCATTAGGTTTTCAAATGCATTCGACATAATTTTTTTTTACAAAAATTATAACAGTAAATATAGAAAATATGAAGAAAGTCATTATGACTCAACTAAGGGACGTAGAATTTTTTGACTCTGAAACAACGATTAGAATGATTAGTGATAGTGCTTAGGAGGTTTTCTCAACTTCAACATTTCGTAGAGATACAATACAATTCGCAATTGAAAATTTTAAGAAATTTATTTTCTTCCAATAAAGAGATTCCGGATTAACTTAAGGAACGACAAATATGAAAATAAGAGCCTCCGTCCGTAAAATTTGTGAAAAGTGTCGACTGATCCGTAGGCGAGGACGAATTATAGTAATTTGTTCCAACCCCAGACATAAACAAAGACAAGGCTAATTTTTTATAATTTTTAGAAAAAAAAGAGGGGCTCTTTAAATCTAAAGTACCCAACGCCAAAATAAATAAAGAATCTGTTTGGGCATGAAATGGATATATCCATACCATATCTCTGACTTCAATTTATGAGATGATAAAACCTATACCAAGAATTGGTTCACGTAAGAATAGACATATGGGTTCACGTAAAAATTCGCGTAGAATACCAAAGGGAGTTATTCATGTTCAAGCAAGTTTCAACAATACTATTGTAACTGTTACAGATGTACGTGGTCGGGTAATTTCTTGGTCTTCCGCCGGTACTTGTGGATTCAAGGGTACAAGAAGAGGGACACCCTTTGCCGCTCAAACCGCAGCAGGAAATGCTATTCGGACAGTAGTAGATCAAGGTATGCAACGAGCAGAAGTCATGATAAAAGGCCCGGGTCTCGGAAGAGATGCGGCATTAAGGGCTATTCGTAGAAGTGGTCTACTATTAAGTTTCATACGAGATGTAACCCCTATGCCACATAATGGCTGCAGGCCCCCTAAAAAAAGACGGGTATAAAAATAAACATTGAAGATTTTTCAAGAGAAATAAAAAAT